GATGATAGAATTAGAATAGATATTTTCTGTTTCCTACTCACACGAGCCCATATCCTTGCTTTTCGATCAATCTCTAATTCTAATCTTCCTCCCCAATCAGATATTATGGTGCCGGTATAGACCGAAATTCCGTTATGGTCCAATTCTGACCGGTAATAGATACCGGGGCTTTGCAATATTTGACTGATCACAATTCTGTATAGTCCATTTACTATAGAAGTTCCCAGGGAATTCATTAGAGGAATGTTTCCAATAAAAATTGTTTGTTCTTGCATATCCCTACGGGTTTTCCAAATTAATCCTGCGGATACGTATAATTCAGAAGAATATGTGAGTGATTCATATACAGCATCTCTTTCTTTTATCAATGGTTCTACCAATTTATATGTTTCCACAAATAATTGAAATTCAATTTCTTGATCTGTATCTTCAATTTTTGGAAACTTAGAAAGTTCTTCTGTTAAGCCATGATCAATGAACCTACAAAACCCTTCAAATTGTATCTGATTAAACCCAGGTATTGTAGACATTCTCTCATTTCCACCCCCAAGCATTTTATTTATTTCCCATTTATAAAAAAAAATCCCATTATTTGCTTATTCATCATCAAATGGATCGATCTAGCAATGATGGAATTTATATTATGTTTACTGAATCACATGAAATTTTACCTAACTCCATAGGTGTAATAGATGTAATGCATGAAATACATATGAACGTAGGAATAAAGAGACTTTGATACTCAAATTGGAATTTGCAACAACTACAAATGAAATACAAAGGAATTGGTAAATTCTATTTAGACTTATGTAGTTTTGTATAGAATATCTATATCAAAACAAAAGTGAGTCAATTTCTACCATTATTATGATATTCCAATCCGATTGGGTACTATAAATAGATTCGGGATTTGATCTGCAGAAACAATATAGAATTTTTTTGTATTTTTTTAACAACATGGAACTTTTTCGTGTATTCCACTGTTAAAAAAAAATTAGCATAGAATAGAAGAGAGATATTTTACCTATACCTATATTTTTTTTAGTAGAATTCGTAGAATACGATTGAAGTATGTATGAAGACTTGTATTTATTAATAAACATGTGCAGATATATATATATATAGTTATATATATCTACTCCTTTATTACAGTTCTATGGGGGACACCACAGTCAGACTCTATCCAAATTTCTATTTTCTATTTAATGATAATTAAAAAAAAATTGTAAAAATTGAATTCCGAAAATTTCCTATAGGCATCTTATATAGATAAGATACCCAATTAGATTTAGATAATAGTAATCGTTTATGTTCTGGGGTTTACATATACTCATAATCGCTATTATAATTTTAATTAAGAAGGATTTTTTTATGGTTATGGAAACGAATCAATACGGATTAGTAATGATTAGTTATCTATCAATTTTGATTTAGTTAGATAAGGTATCAATTTGGGGATTTTTTTCTTATATCATTAGGGAAACCGAATTTTCAATTTAAATCCAAGAATCATTTATGAATTCACAGTCAATAGTTAAAGTTAACGGTTCCCATTTGTCCTGAATTTTTTCTTTTGTGACCGAAAATCCCCATTTGATTTTTTATTTTCTTTCAATAGAAAAAGAAAGCAAAGTTTTTCGGTTTTTAGTTTTAGATATTGTGTGTTGTAAGATACTATCAATCGAAGAGATAGAGCCAATCCAATATTTTGTATCGTTTTGGCGGCATGGCCGAGCGGTAAGGCGGGGGACTGCAAATCCCTTTTTCCCCAGTTCAAATCCGGGTGCCGCCTCATCAACAAACAAAAGAATCGAAATACCTTCTTATGTTTTGCTGATATAACTTTATCATTTTTTTTTTCCAGCAGAAGTAAGCAGAAGAAAAAGCCTCTTTAGATTTGCTTGATTCTAAGCATCGTTGGGGTTCTCTAAAATGCTATAAATCCTTGCGTCTAGGTTTCAAGAATTTAGTAGATTAATGAAAAATAATCGTTAAATCTTGATATGATAGCCCTTCGACTACTAATGTAGTGTCTACTGATTGGGTCTTGAATTAGGGAATCTAATTTCATTTTTAGTTACGGAAAGGAGGAAGATACTTTATATACGATATACGGACTCATGAAAGTATCTGAGTGCTCGAGCATTCAATCAATATTATATTGAATGGATAATTGGCTTTTTTTTTTTTATTTTAATCTTCAAAAAAGAAATTCTTTCTTTTCGATAAGCTCTAGTCACGCATGTAATAGGCCATCCCATCTCCCGATTGTCTCTATGAAACAATCGGGAGACAGTAAAGATTAGATCAAATGAGAAAGGAATAATAGGGTTATGTGATAAATAGTGATCTATCTTGATTCTCTATTTTTAGACTTTTTACTTAATGTAATGAAATGCAGGGCAACAAAAGAAAGACTAGGTCTTATTATTCCTACATGTTACTAACACTCCTTTGATACTTCCAAGAGTTTCTCTGCCTCTTTTATTTATTTGTGCTTAATTTTTTCGCTTATACTAGAAATCATATAATAACTTGTTATAATTCGATTTTTGGATTGTTTCATCAATGGTGTTGTGCCCGAATCTCTTTTTGACTATGCGCTAGTGATTCCACTATTATTAGTGAATAATAATTATTAGTGAGCAATAATGGAATAATTCTTTTATATTCATAGAGATAGGGGACATAATTCACATGGATATGGTAAGTCTCGCTTGGGCTGCTTTAATGGTAGTCTTTACATTTTCTCTTTCACTCGTAGTATGGGGAAGAAGTGGACTCTAGAAGTACTACTAATTGAAGAATCAAACTGTATCGATTGTTTTTGTTTTATTTTATAGATCGTTCTGCAAAACTTTTTTTCTTTGATTTTTTTTTTTTTTAACAGTAAAAAAAAAAAAGAGTTCTGTTATTATTATAAGTTTTTAAGTGGATACATACTTTCGAGACGAAAGAACATAGACATAGTGGTTGTCCAATGAGATACTACGCATAATAATATACTACCTCATAATAAGATAGTACCTCGGGGTAGCCACCCACATATTACGTGCTTACCACTTGTTTTATTTATTATTATTAGTATTTTAGTTATTTTCAAAATAGGATTTATGCTTGTTTTATGGAACTCATTTCATATCATGGTTCAAACGTTAAAGATGGGGTTTGCTAATTCTTTTCGAAACGAAATCCGAAGATAAAAAGTTCCCACGGAACCGAACCCCTGGATCATCTGTCAACTGCTCAATCAATTACTTCTTTCGAATGCTAAAAAAGGATTAGTGGCCTTTCGATTATTTCATTTCAGATTCATTGGAATCAACATGAATTATGAAGCAAAGAAATAGAGTTGGGCCACTATGTATATTATATTAACATTACATATATGTAATTGATATGATATTTATATATAAATATAAATGGAAAGATATATATTGTAGATTCATCTATATTCAAATGAATCTATATTCAACCTCTATTTTTATACAGTACAATTTTATACACTTCAATAACAATAATAGATAGTATGGTAGAAGGATTCATATATTTCTTTCTACCATACTATCGGATCTCATAGAATACTTCTCTCGTAGAATACTGATAATTCTAGTCCGCCAATTTCATTTAAGACGCGAAATTTTCATCCTTTTCATTTTTCTTATCTTCAAGCATTGATAAGAACTAAAAAGTCAAGGTTAATTCAAATTAATCACTTTGACTGATGGTTTTTACGTATATTATAAGTAAAAAGGCGGTAGGAACTAGAATGAACAGTGCAGTAGCAATAAATGCGAGAATATTTACTTCCATAATCTCATGGTTTCATTTTTTATTCGCAATAACTCGGGATTTAATCCCATAGAGATGATAAATGTTTCGCTTGTAAATTCAATGGGATGCATTGCATCTCGATGATATCGAAATCGTATTAAAATATCATGAATAACAATATCGGAGCTATCAAATCGATTCATCGTCGAGAATTGAATAGTATAACATAGGAAGATCTTTTATCCATACCGAATTGAAACAAAATGGGATTCCTGATGCAATCAAGAATTTCTTTACTTTTTTTTATTTCTAATTTTTTGCATTCTTTCTTTTCTATAATCTACTGACCTCTTGTCCAATGCAATCATCCTCAAGCAAACAATAGCACGGATATATTTTGCTTTAAGACGAAAAATTAGATCAAAGTTGACTATGTTAAATTTCTTTTGTATCGTCCAAATTCCCTTTGTGTATGTGCTTCCCGGAAACGTATAGTACTCTATTCCATTACAAAAATCGGGCGTAATCAAAAAAGCTAGACCCAGTACGGTATTCCTTCGAATCCTGAATATGATGCTACCAATAATTGTGGTAATTCACATATGTCACATATGTCTTTCTCCCATCAATCAGTACTCGTTGAAGAAATTGAAATTCCCATATTTTTTTGATGAAAAATGTGAAAAAAAAAAAAGAGAGATCCCGTTTGGAATAAAATTCAGTTATCTTATTTGTTCTCTCTTTCACAGGAAAGGAAGAGATGAATTGATGTATTTTTTATTGGATTTGGATTGGATCCATCGGGACTGACGGGGCTCGAACCCGCAGCTTCCGCCTTGACAGGGCGGTGCTCTGACCAATTGAACTACAATCCCAGGGAAATAAGGTGTACAACATATGTTGTTGATTTAATTTCCTTCAAACCTTTCTATGCAGATTTTTGATTCGAATTGTCATATTCTAACAGACAGAGACGCGAGTAATAGATTGATATGCGCGGAGACATGTACTTTAGTGAGAGGAGCATGGATTAATAGTCATTTTTTCGTTATTGTCAAATTGATTGATAATCAATCTGTCGATGAATAAAAAAAGAGTTTTTTTTTTATTCTTCCGTATCAAGTCAAGCATTTCTGTAGAAGAACAAATGGGTTATATCATTTTATGGTGGATCCGCGAATTATTGGGCCGAGCTGGATTTGAACCAGCGTAGACATATTGCCAAC